TATGCTTTTAATGGATACCTTGGTAGAAAAAGAAATGAGGACGTTTTAAAGCACGAAAAGCAGTGGGGAAAGAGACCCTTGTTGATCCACTGATTTCCTTCGGTAAACCATTATTTTCAAACTTAACGAATTGAACCATCTTAGTAGTTAAGGGAAAAAAATCAACCGAGAAGCCGTGAGTAGTGGCGAATGAAAGCGGTGTTTAGGCCGTGAGTTTCTATCTTTGAATCTCACTCCTTTCTTTTGTTTGAGTTTTGTACTCATCAATCCTTTGAAGAATGTGGAATCATTCGCCGGAGAGAGTGAAAGCCTCGTACAAAGGAAGAGAAGAAAGGTCGAGTAAAGCGAATATTCATTTGTTTGAAAGTGGGGGACCCATCCTCTAAGCCTAAAACTTTTTCTGACCGATAGTGTATAGTACTGTGAAGGAAAGGTGAAAAGAACCCCAGAACGGGGAGTGAAATAGAAAACTTGAAATTAAAAGTTGTTGAACAGTAGATGTATTTGTCAATACTAACTGCGTACCTTTTGCATAATGGATCAGCGAGTTATTTTGTCAAGCAAGCTTAAGCGGTGACGTGGAGGCGGAATGCGAATGAATGAAAGTTTGGCAAAGTAGACCCGAACCCGAGTGATCTAAGTATGAGCAAGTTGAAGATTGGGGAAACTTAATTGAAGGACTGAAGCCGTAGGCGTTGCAAAGCCTTGGTGTGACTTGTGCTTAGGAGTGAAAGGCTAATCAAACTCGGATCTAGCTGGTTCTCTCCGAAATCTATTTAGGTAGAGCGTCTTGTGAAAGGTTGATATGAGGTAGAGCACTTCATGGGTGCGGGGGGCGTAAAGCTTTACCGTATTCAAGAAAACTCCGAATGCGTATCAATCCCCAAGATAGACAGAACTTCGGCGCTAAGGTCGAGGTTCGAGAGGGAAAGAGCCCAGATCGCAGGCTAAGGTCCCTAATCTTTTTCTGAGTGTGACAAGGACGGATGAAGTTGAAGATCATTTATAAGGTGGGCTTAGAAGCAGCCATCCTTTGTAAAGAAAGCGTAATAGCTCGTTGTTTAATGATTTCATCGACCGAAAATGTATCGGGTCTCAAGAAAAAAACCGAAGCCGCGAATGAGAAATCTCATGGTAGGAGAGCGTTGTGTATGTTGATGAAGTTAAGCCGATAGGCTGAATGGAGATATCACAATTGAATATGCTGATATGAGTATCGTAAAATCATGTGAAATCCATGATCACCGAAATTTCAAGGTTTTCTGCGTTAAGCGAATCTGCGCAGAGTGAGACGGCCCCTAAGGCACTTGTGTGAAACACATGTCGATGGGTACTTTTTGAGAATCTATCATTGGTCTCACCTTCAAGCGGAATTGGCTTGTTTGAAGGTTGGAAAAAATGATCGGGAAAATCCTCAAGAGAAAAACCGTACTGGAAACCGACTCTGGTGAAAGAGTAGAAATCTACTAAGGTGATTGAAAGAACTATTTTGAAGGAACTCGGCAAAATAACTCCGTAACTTCGGGAGAAGGAGGGCCGTCTTCTGGACGGTGGCACGAAATTGAGGGGTGAAACTGTTTAGCAAAAACACAGGGCTTTGCCAAGTTGTAAAACGCTGTATAAGGCCTGACTCCTGCCCGGTGGAAGTAGCTTAATGGGAAAGGTGAAAACTTCTTTAAAGTTGGAGCTTTGAACTGAATGCCTTCTAAACGGCGGTTGTAACTATAACGATCCTAAGGTAGCGAAATTCATTGTCCTCTAATTAGGGACCTGCACGAATGGAGCAATGATGCCCCTACTGTCTCCAAAATAGATTCAGAGAAATTGAATTCTTCGTGAAGATGCGAAGTACTTAGTTGAACACACGAAGACCCCGGGTTCTTGACTATAGTATTATGTTGATGAGTTTCCTCTTTTGTGTAGAGTAGGTGGGAGAACTTCGGTTCGCAAGATGAAACACCACCCTGAATTGGCAACTTGTCTTGACTTTCTCTATGAAAGGACAGCTTAATATGGGTAGTTTTGCTGGGATGGCAACCTCCTAAAGAGTAACGGAGGTGTACGAAAGTTGGCTCACGGGGTGTAGAACCTCGGTCGAGCGCATTGGTAAAAGCCAGCTTGACTGTGAGATTGACAAATCGAGCAGAGACGCAAGTCGGTCAAAGTGATCCAGGAGTCCAGAATGGAATGGCTCTTGCTCAACGAATTAAAGAAACCCCGGGGATAACAGGCTTATAATCCCCAAGAGTTCATATCGACGGGATTGATTGGCACCTCGATGTCGGCTCATTTCGTCCTGGGGGTGCAGCAGCTCCCAAGGGTTGGACTGTTCGTCCATTAAAGAAGTACGTGAGCTGGGTTCAGAACGTTGTGAAACAGTTCGGTTTATATGTCAACTAAGCGTTGTAAAATTGATAGAGGCTTTCCTTAGTACGAGAGGATTGGGAAGGCTGGACCTCTGGTGTATCGGTTGTCATGCCTATGGCATCGCCGGGTAGCTACGTCTGAAGAAAGAACCGCTGAAATCATCTAAGCGGGAAGTTCGTCTAAAGATAAGTTTTTCGAAGGGATGTAAAAGACTCTTACATAAATAGGCAGGGTGTGTAAATTTAGTAATAAATGAGATTTTTCTTCTAAGCTGACCTGTACTAAACCTTCTTTGAGATCTTTTCTCAAACATAAATCAAAAAAATCAAAGAAAGGACATCTAAAAGTCCATGAAACGATTATCATTACTTCGACAACCGGCTGTGTCCGTTGTCACTGATCATTTAATTGATTATCCAGCTCCTGTAAATATTAACTATTTCTGGAGTTATGGTTCTCTAGCTGGTATTTGTTTAGTTATTCAAATTGCTACAGGAATTTTCCTAGCGATGCACTATACTCCTCACGTTGATCTTGCATTCTTAAGTGTTGAACACATTATGCGAGATGTTGAAGGAGGCTGGTTACTTCGTTATATGCACGCAAATGGAGCAAGTATGTTCTTTATTGTGGTGTATATGCACATGTTCCGTGGTTTATATTATGGAAGCTACGCAAGTCCACGTGAACTAGTTTGGATTATTGGTGTTGTTATCCTTCTTCTTATGATTCTAACCGCCTTCATTGGATATGTATTACCATGGGGCCAAATGAGTTTCTGGGGAGCAACTGTGATTACCTCTTTAGCAAGTGCAATTCCTATTGCAGGAGATGCTATTGTTACTTGGTTATGGGGAGGTTTCTCAGTGGATAATGCAACTTTAAACCGTTTTTTTAGTTTACACTATTTATTTCCATTTCTGATTGCAGCTGCAAGTCTTGTGCATATCGCAGCTCTTCACCAATATGGGTCAAATAATCCACTTGGAATCAATGCAAGCGTAGATAAGATGAGTTTCTATCCTTACTGTTTTGTCAAAGACTTAGTAGCATGGGTTAGTTTCGGAATCTTCTTCTCTCTGTTTGTGTATTTTGCTCCAAATGTTTTAGGACACCCTGATAACTACATTCCGGCAAATCCAATGTCAACTCCAGCTCATATCGTACCTGAGTGGTACTTCTTATGGGTGTATGCTATCTTACGAAGCATTCCAAACAAATTAGGAGGTGTTGCTGCTATTGGAGCTGTGTTTGCATGTCTTATCGCTTTACCTTTCTTAAATACAAGTGAAATTCGAAGTTCATTATTTCGTCCAATTTATAAAAAATTATTCTGGCTTCTATTGGCAGACTGTTTCTTACTAGGTTGGATTGGAATGATGCCAGTTGAAACCCCTTATCTAGAAATTGGGCAAATTGCTTCTGTGTATTTCTTCATTCACTTCCTTGTGTTTCTACCGTTATTGGGGGTTCTTGAATCTTCATTAATTCGTAAGGTGTAAAAGAGGTCATGCCAACTCTTTGCCAATTAATCCGAAAAGGTCGTCCAAAAAAGATTCGTGCGAATTTACAAGCTCAAGTTCTTGGGAATGCCCCTTTCCGTAAAGGAGTTTGCCTACGTGTCTTTACAAAAACCCCCAAGAAACCTAATTCTGCTTTACGAAAAGTAGCAAAGGTTCGTTTAACCACTGGGTTTGAAGTCCTAGCTTATATTCCTGGAGAAGGCCATCAACTTCAAGAACACGCAGTTGTTTGTGTCCGCGGTGGGCGAGTCAAAGATTTGCCAGGTGTGAAATATCACCTTGTCCGCGGACTCTACGACCTGACGGGAGTTCAAAATCGTCGTCAAGGACGATCAAAATACGGCGCAAAAAAAAATAAAGATTAACCAAATGAAATCTTTTGTATTTATTGATGATCCTCAAGTTCAAGAAGATCTAAATAAATTGATTAATTTAATTATGAAGGATGGGCGCAAAGCAAAAGCTGTTAAATGCGTCGTTGAAGCTTTTGCAAGCATGAAAACCCATCCAAACTATCCCAAACAGAAATCAGCGAGCGAAGTATTTCAAGAAGGAATTGAAAGAGTATGTCCTTTTCTGGAAGTTCGCAAGGTTCGTGTAAAAGGATCGACGTATCAAGTTCCGGGGGCGTTGCATGTAGATCGTCAACGAAGCTTAGGTCTTCGTTGGTTGATTCAAGGTGCACGTCGTCGTAAACCTATGCCTTTTTCAAAAGCCTTAGGATTTGAAATTGTGGATGCTTTTCGCCGCCAAGGCTATGCAATTGATCAACGAAACGCTCTTCATAAGTTAGCGGAATCGAATCGTGCATATGCTCATTTCCGTTGGTGGGCTTAAAAGAAAAGAAGAAAAAATGGATCAATTTGTTCAATGTTTAGCTCGTAATGTTCCTCAATGGTTGACTCGTATTGAGTCTCAAAATGGGGAAATTATTGTAACGGTTAAACCCGAATTTGTCGTACCTATGCTTATCTTTCTCCGAGACCATAGCGCAACTCAATTTAAGCAATTAATCGAATTGTGCGGGGTCGATTATCCAACAAGAGAAAAACGTTTTGAAGTTGTTTATGAATTGATGAGTATAACTTGGAATTCACGTGCTCGTGTGAAAGTTTGCGTAGATGAATACGAAGGTGTTTCTTCAGTGACCGATGTGTATCAAAGTGCTCTTTGGTCAGAACGTGAAACATGGGATCTTTACGGAATTTATTTCCATGATCATCCTGACCTCCGTCGTATTTTAACAGACTATGGATTTACAGGCCATCCGCTTCGTAAGGATTTTCCCTTGAGTGGATATACTGAGGTCCGTTACGATGACACTGAAAAACGAGTAATTTATGAACCTGTGGAATTAACGCAAGAATATCGTTCATTTGATTTTGCAAATCCATGGGATCCAATTCCCCAAAAGTAAACACTTTGATTGGGCGTAAAGCCCCGTAATTATTAAAACCAAAGAAAAATAATGGCAGTATCAGCAGGTGAGTTTTCAAAACTCCTCGAAAAACGTATTTCGAATTACTATAGCGAATTTAAATTTGACGAAGTTGGTCGTGTTCTATCGGTTGGAGATGGAATTGCACGTGTATATGGCTTAAATAAAATCCAAGCCGGTGAAATGGTTGAGTTTTCAAGTGGAATTAAAGGTATGGCTTTAAACCTTGAAAATGAAAACGTAGGGGTTGTTGTTTTCGGAAATGACACTCTTATCCTAGAAGGTGATCTTGTAAAACGTACAGGAGCTATTGTGGATATTCCCGTTGGAAAAGGAAATTTAGGCCGTGTCGTCGATGCATTAGGAAATCCAATTGATGGCCGTGGAGCTTTAAAAGATGTAACTCGTCAACGAGTTGAAGTAAAAGCTCCGGGTATCATTGCACGTCAATCAGTTTCAGAACCTGTTCAAACAGGATTGAAAGTGGTTGATAGTCTTGTACCAATCGGTCGCGGTCAACGTGAATTAATTATTGGTGACCGTCAAACTGGTAAAACAGCGGTGGCTATCGATACTATTTTAAATCAAAAGGAAGCTTTTGACAAGAATGACGATGATAAGAAGCTTTATTGTGTGTATGTAGCAATTGGGCAAAAACGTTCAACCGTTGCTCAATTAACAAAAAGTCTACAAACCGCAGGTGCAATGGATTATTCTGTAATCGTTGCAGCAACTGCTTCAGATCCAGCTCCTCTACAGTTCTTAGCTCCTTATTCAGGGTCTGCAATTGCTGAGTATTTCCGTGATAATGGAATGCACGCGTTAATCATTTTTGATGATTTAACTAAGCAAGCAACTGCATACCGTCAAATGTCTCTACTTCTTCGTCGTCCGCCAGGTCGTGAAGCTTATCCAGGAGATGTTTTCTACCTACACTCACGTTTATTAGAGCGTTCAGCGAAATTATCGAAAGAGGAAGGTTCAGGCTCTTTAACAGCTCTCCCAGTTATTGAAACTCAAGCAGGGGATGTATCCGCATATATTCCAACAAATGTGATTTCGATTACTGATGGTCAGATCTTCTTAGAGGCCGAACTTTTCTACAAAGGAATTCGTCCAGCTCTTAATGTGGGTCTATCTGTAAGTCGTGTGGGTTCAGCTGCACAGGTGAAAGCAATGAAACAAGTTGCGGGAACTTTAAAGCTTACTTTAGCTCAATATCGTGAAGTAGCGGCCTTCGCACAGTTTGGTTCTGACTTAGATGCAGCAACTCAATTTACCTTAAAGCGTGGTGAGCGTTTAACTGAACTTTTAAAACAAGATCAGTACGCTCCAATGCCTTTTGAAAGTCAAGTTGCAGTTATTTATGCAGGAACAAAAGGTTATCTAGATCGTATTGATGTAAGTCAAATTCGTTCTTATGAAGAAGGTCTTTTAAAAGAAATTGATCCTAAACTTCTACAAAAAATTCATGCTGAAAAATCTCTTTCAGATTCTCTAGAAAGTGAATTAAAAGCATTTGTAGAAAGTTACACTGAAAGCTTCGTGTCTTCAGTTACTTCTGCAGAATAAAACCTTTAGTGTTTGATTTGCTTCGACGCCCTTGGTAGGCGTCATTGGGTAATTAACTCAGTTGGTAGAGTATCTCGCTTACAACGAGAAGGGCGGCGGTTCGATTCCGTCATTGCCTATATAAATAGAGTGGGGAAATAGCTCAGTTGGTTAGAGTATTGGCCTGTCACGCCAAAGGTCGCGGGTTCGAGACCCGTTTTTCCCGTGCTTGTAAAGGATTTTATAATGATTGAATATTTTCCCATTTTTGTGTTTCTACTTATTAGCATGGCGATTTCGCTTCTTTTAGTAGGTCTGCCATTTTTAGTGGCAACTCAAAAACCGGATCCTGAAAAAATCTCAGCTTACGAGTGTGGTTTTGATCCTTTTGAAGATGCAAGGGGCCGATTTGACATTCGTTTTTATCTTGTGGCAATTCTTTTTATTATTTTTGATTTAGAGGTGAGTTTCTTATTCCCTTGGGCAGTCACTTTGAGTGAGATCCAATTCTTTGGATTTTGGACAATGATGGTTTTCCTTCTTGTTTTAACTTTAGGTTTCGTGTACGAGTGGAAGAAAGGAGCTTTAGAATGGGAATAATGCGAAAAGAAGGAATTCTTCATATTCACAGTTCGTCAAACAATACAATTCTTTCTTTGACGGATCTGGCAGGAGCTGTTCAAGCTTGGGCATCATGTGGATCATTAGGATTCCGGAAAGCTGCTCGTTCAACTCCTTACGCTTCTGAAGCAGCTGGGGAACACTTAGGCCGTATAGCACGGCAGAAAGGGTTTTCAGCTGTTCGCGTCTATCTCAAAGGAATGGGAAGAGGTCGGGATTCTGCTTGCCGAGGAATCGCAGCAAGTGGACTCCAAATATCCAAGATTATGGATTCAACGCGTTTTCCTCATAACGGATGTCGCCCTCCAAAAAAACGTCGTGTTTAATTATGTACCTTTGTATTTTGTTGTTTCCCTTGCTCGGCTTTATTGGAGCTGCCGGATTTGGTCGTTTTCTTGGCTCTAGGGGAAGTGCTATCTTCACAACGACTCTTCTTTTCTTTACTTTCACAATGTCTTGTCGTGTTTTTTACGAAGTTGGTCTTTGTGGATCTTTGTGTACAATCGAATTAAGTCCCTGGTTTGTCTGTGAAACCTGGGATGCTAATTGGGGGTTTCTATTTGATCCATTAACTGCAGTAATGTGTGTAGTTGTGACAAGTGTAAGTACTATGGTTCACTTCTATTCAATTGGTTATATGGGTGGTGATCCTCATTTATCTCGTTTTATGAGTTATCTATCCTTATTCACTTTCTTTATGTTAATGCTTGTAACAGGTGATAATTTTATTCAAATGTTCTTAGGTTGGGAAGGAGTTGGTTTAGCTTCTTATCTTCTTATTAATTTCTGGTTTACACGTCTTCAGGCAAATAAATCAGCAATTAAAGCTATGTTGATGAATCGAGTTGGTGATTTTGGATTAGCTCTTGGAATTTTTATGATCTTTGACATTTTTCAAAGTGTTAATTTTCAAACAGTATTCGCTTGTGTCCCCCATTTAAGCGATAGTCAATATATTCTGTGTGGATTTGAGATTAATGCTTTAACAGCAATTGGAATTCTTTTGTTTGTTGGAGCCGTCGGAAAATCTGCTCAATTAGGTCTTCACACTTGGTTACCAGATGCAATGGAAGGCCCAACTCCTGTGTCAGCTTTAATTCACGCTGCTACAATGGTGACAGCGGGTGTTTTCTTACTTGCTCGTTGTTCTCCAATATATGAGTTTTCACCAGATGCTTTAGGAGTTGTTGCAATCGTTGGAGGGTTAACAGCTTTCTTCGCTGCAATAACTGGATTAACTCAAAACGATTTAAAACGAGTAATTGCGTATTCTACTTGTAGTCAATTAGGTTATATGGTTTTTGCTTGTGGTCTTTCTCACTATACCCTTGGCGTTTTTCACTTAGCAAATCACGCATTCTTTAAAGCTCTTCTTTTCTTAGGGGCTGGATGTGTAATTCACGCAGTGGCGGATGAGCAAGATATGCGTAGAATGGGAGGTTTAGCCCGAGTTCTTCCAATGACTTATGCCATGATGTTAATTGGTTCGGTTGCTTTAGTCGGATTTCCCTTTTTGACTGGTTTTTACTCGAAAGATGTTTTACTTGAAGTTGCTTATGCTCATTATGAGTTAAAGGCTGAATTTATTTATATTTTAGGTGCAACAGCAGCTTTTTGTACATCTTACTATTCATTTCGCCTAATCGCTCTTACTTTCTTAGGTCAACCAAATGGTTCACGTTCTAGCTATGCTGGAGTTCATGAAGCCCCTGTTTGGATGGGTGCCCCATTACTTATCTTAGCTCTAGGAAGTATTTTTGTAGGTTATTTAGGTTCTGACATGATGGTAGGACCGGGTACTCCATTCTGGGGAGGTGCGGTGACTAGTATGGCTAGTCATACAGCAACAATTGAATCAGAATATATTCCTCAGTATATCAAACATCTTCCATTTGTGTTTACCGTTGTTGGTGGATCTCTTGGATTATTGATGAATTCAAAACAATTCGGTTTGGTTGCCTATTCAATGAAGTTAACTAAACTTGGTCGCTCGTTATACATTTTCTCGAATCGTCGTTGGCTTTTTGATAAAATTTACAATGACTTAATTGGTTCACCAAGTTTAAATTTTGGGTATCGTGTTTCATTTAAAAACATTGATAAAGGTCTATTAGAGATTTTAGGCCCTACCGGTATTAGTCATACCTTAGTGTCTTTTGTAGCTCAAGTATCAAGAATTCAAAGTGGATTTATTTATCACTATGCTTTCGTGATGTTATTAGGTCTAACCCTCTTCTTAAGTATTTTCAGTATTCAGAGTTCTGTATTCAGCGACCCTCGTATTGTAGTTCTTTGGGTTGTGGGTTTCTTAACACTTAGCTTGAGTTCCGCGCCATCTAATTTAAGCGAAAAGGAATAATTCTATGGGTTCTCTTTTTTTACCTTCTTTAATTCTTTTACCCTTAGTTGGCAGTTTCCTTTTATTCTTAATCCCTTCTTCATCGAAAACATTAGCAAGAGTCATCGCTTTGACAACTTCAGGCGTGACTTTTGTGTATTCGCTAGTTATATGGATTCTTTTCGATAGTTCAACAGCAAAATTTCAGTTTGTATATGAAGCTCCTTGGATTGGTACATCCAATATTCATTTGACTTTAGGAATTGATGGAATCTCTCTTTTCTTTGTGATTCTAACAACTTTCTTAACTCCATTATGTATTTTAGTGGCTTGGGCAAGTGTTCAAGAAAAAGTTCGGGAATATTGCATTGCCTTTCTAGTTATGGAATCTTTAACAATTTGTGTCTTTTGTTTATTAGATTTGTTATTGTTTTATGTTTTTTTCGAAAGCACTCTAATTCCAATGTTTTTTATTATTGGGATCTATGGTTCTCGAGAGCGTAAAATTCGTGCTGCTTACCAATTTTTCCTTTATACGTTAATTGGATCACTTTTCATGCTTCTAGGCATTTTAATGATTTATTCGCAGACAGGAACAACTCAATTACAAGTTTTATATACTCAAGAATTTAGTGAATTTAGTCAACTTATTTTATGGCTTTCATTCTTTGCTTCGTTTGCTGTCAAGGTTCCAATGGTTCCTGTACATATTTGGCTTCCTGAAGCCCATGTAGAGGCTCCAACAGCTGGTTCTGTTATTCTAGCGGGTATCATGTTAAAATTAGGGACTTATGGATTTCTTCGTTTTTCAATTCCTTTGTTTCCATTAGCAAGTGTTTATTTCACTCCTCTTGTGTTTACAATGAGTTTGATTGCGATTGTATACACATCATTAACAACCGTTCGTCAAGTTGATTTTAAGAAAATCATTGCTTATTCATCGGTTGCTCATATGAATTTTGTGACTTTGGGATTATTTAGTCTAAATGGCCAAGGAATTGAAGGAAGTATTCTTTTAATGATTAGTCATGGTCTTGTATCTCCAGGTCTTTTCTTATGTGTTGGTGCTCTGTACGATCGCCATAAAACACGTTTAATTCGCTATTATGGAGGATGTGCTCGAACAATGCCACTTTTTGCAACTATTTTTCTTATTTTCACAATGGGAAATATTAGTCTTCCAGGAACAAGTAGTTTCGTGGGGGAATTTCTTGTATTAGTAGGTACATTCCAAGCCAATCCATTTGTTGCTATTGTTGCTGCAACTGGAATGGTTCTTGGTGGGGCGTATTCTCTTTGGCTTTTAAACCGTATCGTTTATGGTCAGTTTAAACCTCATTTTATTAGTACATATGCTGATTTAAATCGCCGTGAATTCTTCATTCTATTTCCCCTCGTAGTAGGTGTCTTGTGGATGGGAATTTATCCTGAAGTTTTCTTGAAAGAAATGCATGCTTCAGTGGCAAACCTTGTTTATTCTGTATAAACTATCAAACAATATCTAAAATAGGCCTATAAGGCCTATTTGAGGGCGTTTTAAGGGTGTTTTTGACCCATTTAAGGGTATTTTGATTAAATCAATGTATGTTGGCCCGTTTTTGACCCTTTCCTCCCTTTTGAAAGAAGCGCTTCACTTAAAACGAGGCCAACAATGAAGACGCTTCAAAAAGATAAATAGAATGATTTATTTGTTCGATTTTGATTTATTAGGCCTACTACCTGAAGTATTTATGTTAGTTACGACTTGCATTTTATTAGGGTACGGAGTTTGGTACGAGAAAGGCCAAGAACGAGAAATGACCAATCATCAGCTTTGGTGTGGTGTCGTTGCCTGCGTTCTAACTTTAAGTCTTTTACTTCAAAGTCCCATAACTCACTTGATTGTGTGTTATCAAACCCTTATCCTAGACGGTTTTGGCCTGTTTGTGAAAGGTTTAATTGTTTGTAGTACTTTAGGCGTTTTCTTATTAAGCTTTTCTTATCTTCGTCAAGAAAATTTAAAGGCCTTTGAATTCATTATTTTGGTTCTGCTAGCTTGTTCAAGTATGATGCTTATGGCGTCATCGTATGACTTCATTTCTCTTTATCTAAGTTTAGAGTTTCAAAGTTTATCTTTCTACGTGTTAGCAGCTATGAAACGAGAATCTGATTATTCAACAGAAGCAGGATTAAAATATTTTGTTTTGGGTGCGATCGCTTCTGGACTTTACTTGTTTGGAGCTTCGTTGATTTACGGTTTAACAGGAACAACCAATTTCGAAGATCTTAGTCTGTTATTTACAGGTCTGGGTGGGGGAGATTTATGGATTCATGCTTCTCTTCTTGTTGGGATTATCTTCGTAAGTGTCGCCTTCTTCTTTAAATTAGCTGCTGCCCCTTTTCATATGTGGGCTCCAGATGTTTATGAAGGTGCACCAACAGTTGTAACTGCGTTTTTCTCAATAGCGCCTAAATTAGCTATCTCTGCCGTCCTTATTCGCTTATTTTACATTTGCTTCTTTGATTTCTTATTCTCTTGGCAAGCAATATTCTTTGCTGTGAGTTTGATTTCAATGACGGTTGGTGCATTAGGTGCTATGTCTCAAACAAAAATTAAACGTCTTTTAGCATATAGTTCGATTGGACATGTTGGATATATTTTAATTGGATTCTGTTGCGGAAGCTTAGAGGGTGTTCAAGCAGTGTTTCTATACTTGCTTGTCTACCTATTTATGACTCTTGGATCGTTTGGGATTGTTTTAAGTCTTCGATCATCAAAAGCCAAAGCTGTTTATCTATCCGATTTAAAGAATTTATCATCAACAAATCCTCTCTTAGCTTTAACATTTAGTACTCTTTTATTTTCTATGGCTGGTATCCCACCTCTTGCAGGATTTTTAAGTAAATTTTACTTATTTTTTGCTGCGATGAATTCGTCTTTGTATTCTTTAGCTGTTGTTGGTGTATTAACAAGTGCATTAAGTTGCTTTTATTACATCCGACTTGTAAAAGTAATGTATTTCGAGAAAGGTGAAGGTCCTGCTGTAGTTTATGAACAGATTGACAGAGAAAAAGCTATTTTGTTAGGAATTTGTTTCTTTATGATTCTTCTTTTATTTGTGTATCCGTCACCAGTCTTCTTATTGAGTCATGCGGCCGCCTTATCTTTTTGTTAAGATTGAAAAAAGAAAACCTAATAAATGTCTGCATTTTTTGTCCTTTTCGCAAGTCTAGCGGTTGTGGCAGGAACAATGGTTATCCGAGCAAGAAATCCTGTGTATTCAGTTCTATATTTAGTTTTTGTATTCTTTAATGTAGCTGGATTATTGATTCTTCAAGGTCTCGATTTTTTTGCCATGATTTTTTTAGTAGTATATGTTGGAGCTATTGCTGTTCTTTTCTTGTTTGTTGTGATGATGTTAAATATCAAAACAGAAGAAAGACAAGAAACAGCTCTTCGTTACTTACCTGTTGGAGGTTTAATTGGTATATTATTCTTTCTAGAAGTTTTATTTGTTGTTGACCGAGATTTAATTCCCGTACTAGGTGAAAGTCCATCATGGGCAATGCCCGTTTATACTGAATGGGCATCAATGGTAAGTGAAAAATCTACAATTGAAGCACTTGGTCAAGTTCTTTACACATATTACTTTTACTATTTCTTTCTAGCAGGTTTAATACTTTTAGTCGCAATGATTGGAGCGATTCTTTTAACTCACCACACGGATTCTCGGGTGAAAAGACAAGAAGTCTTTGAGCAAAATTCACGAGATTTTTCCCGAACCGTTCAAAAGTTCTCTTAATTTTTGCGTACTTAAGCTTAGGCTTAAGTGCTTATCCTCAATAGCTCAGAGGTAGAGCAAATGGCTGTTAACCATTTGGCCGTTGGTTCAATTCCAACTTGGGGAGTTTTAAACAAAAAAGAACGAATAAATGTCAGTTCTTCGTGTAAGCTGGTGTGATGCTGCTGAGCCTTGGCAACTCTCTTTCCAAGAGCCTGCAACTCCGGTAATGCAAGGTATTATCGACCTACACCATGATCTTATGTTCTTTATTACTTTCATTGCTGTTTTCGTAATGTGGATTTTAGGACGTACTTTGTATCATTTTCATCATGATCGCAATCCTATGCCTCAAAAAATCATTCACGGAACTACAATTGAAATAATTTGGACAGTAACTCCTAGTCTTATTCTGCTTCTTATTGCTCTTCCATCGTTTGCTTTACTTTATTCGATGGATGAGGTAATTGATCCTTCCGTAACTATCAAAGCTTGTGGAAAACAATGGTATTGGACATATGAATACTCAGATTATAACCAATCTGATGATCAAGCCCTTGCCTATGATAGTTATATGATTGCTGAAGATGATTTAGAACCAGGTCAACTTCGTTTATTAGAGGTTGACAATCGTGTTGTTCTCCCAGTTCAAACCCACGTTCGTGTAATTGTAACAGCCGCTGATGTACTTCACAGCTGGGCAGTTCCATCGTTAGGTGTGAAATGTGATGCAGTACCTGGTCGTTTAAATCAAGTTCATTTATTTATTCAACGCGAAGGTGTTTTCTATGGCCAATGCAGCGAATTATGCGGTGTAAACCACGGATTCATGCCTATTGTTGTTGAAGGAGTTCCTATGGATGATTATGTCCAATGGGTCTCAAACAAAATTGAAGAATAAAAATATGGGTGCTGCTATTCAAAAACATCCATTTCATCTAGTGGATCCAAGTCCATGGCCCCTTCTAGGAGCTATTGCTGCTTGGACCACAACCACTGGAGGCGTGATGTATATGCACGACTATCAGGGCGGTGGAATGATGCTAACTTTTGGGTTTATAACTCTTCTTTACACTATGTTCGTATGGTGGCGTGATGTTGTGCAAGAAGCAACTTATGAAGGTCATCATACTCAAGCGGTTCAATTAGGTCTACGCTGGGGCATGATTTTATTTATTGTGTCTGAAATTATGTTCTTCTTTGCATTCTTCTGGGCTTTCTTTCACTCAAGTCTTTCTCCTTCTATCGATATTGGGGCTATTTGGCCACCAAAGGGTATTGAAGTGTTAAGTCCATGGGAAGTTCCATTTTTAAATACAGTGATTCTTCTGTCTTCAGGAGCAGCTGTTACCTGGGCTCACCACGCAATTGTAGCAGGTGAAAAACAACAAGCTTTCTATGGATTAATTGTGACTGTTTTATTAGCGATTTTATTCACAGGCTTTCAGGTACTTGAGTACATTGAAGCACCATTTAGTATGTCGGATAGTGTATACGGTTCGACCTTCTTCTTGGCTACTGGGTTTCATGGATTCCATGTTTTCATTGGTACCCTTTTCTTGATTGTGTGTACATTTCGTCTAATGGCAAATCATTTTACCCCCAATCATCACTTCGGATTCGAAGCAGCTGCATGGTATTGGCATTTTGTCGATGTTGTGTGGCTTTTCTTATTCGTTACAATTTATTGGTGGGGAGGTCAATAGTTAAAACTCCTTGTAATTCTTCACCAAATGTTTTAGAAAGAAGTCATCATGATTTATTCACCACTTGAACAATTTTCAATTAATTCTATTATTCCATTGCGTTTTGGCGCTTTTGATATTTCATTTACTAATGCATCTCTTTTCTTTTTAGTTGGAATTGGATTAGTAAGCACTTTAATGTGGATGGTAACCGTCGAAGGTGGACGCTTAGTCCCTACAAGATGGCAATCAATCGTTGAGATGACATATGAGTTTGTTTATGATATGGTTTCAAACCAAGTTGGAGAAGCAGGTCGTCGTTATTTTCCATTTATTATGACGTTGTTCGTGTTTCTTCTAGCATGTAATTTAATTGGTATGATTCCTTACAGTTTTACTGTAACAAGCCATATGGTTGTCACTTTTGGATTATCGCTTTCTATCTTCGTTGGGGTCACCCTTATCGGTGTAATGACCCACGGTTTGCATTTCCTAAGTTTCTTTTTACCTGCCGGAGCTCCATTAGCACTTGCACCTCTTTTAGTTGTCTTAGAAGTTGTTTCGTACAGTTTCCGCGCAATTAGTTTAGGGGTCCGACTTTTTGCTAATATGATGGCTGGTCACACATTAGTTAAAATTCTAAGTGGTTTCTCTTGGACTATGATGTCTGTAGGAGGCATTTTAGCAGTTGGTGCAATTGGCCCTTTCTTAGTGGTATTTGCTTTAACTGGTCTAGAAATGGGTGTTGCAATTTTGCAAGCCTATGTGTTTACAATTTTAACATGTATTTACTTAAATGATGCAATTCATCTTCATTAATATGATCTGCTGGCTGTAAAGCCAGATTGCGAGAATAGCTCAACGGTAGAGTGTAGCTTTGCCATAGCTGAGGTTGGGGGTTCGATTCCCCTTTCTCGCTCCTCTTGTGCCTGTAGCTCAATCGGATAGAGCGTCAAGCTACGGACTTGGAAGTTGAGAGTTCGAATCTTTCCAGGCATGGGAAACCCCCGAAGATAAACGAATCCGTTTATCTTTCGAGTCTATAGCTCAGATGGTTAGAGTGTACGCCTGATAAGCGTAAGGACAGTAGTTCAAATCTACTTAGACTCAATCTTTAAAAGCGACCCACATCATGTATATTGCTGGAGTTTTGTGTAAAATTTTAGGTACAGCTGTACCTCTTCTTTTAGGAGTAGCTTTTCTTGTTCTAGCTGAACGTAAAGTGATGGGAAGTATGCAACGACGAAAAGGTCCGAATGTAGTAGGTATATTTGGAATTCTTCAACCTATCGCGGATGCATTAAAATTAATCGTGAAAGAGCCTGTTCTTCCAAGTAATGCAAATCTTATGATCTTTTTAGGTGCACCTGTTTTAACATTTGTACTTGCATTAATTTCTTGGTCAGTGATTCCTTTCGGGGAATCTCTGGTTCTATGTGACTTAAACTTAGGAGTTTTATATATCTTTGCGGTTTCATCTTTAGGCGTGTATGGAATTATTATGGCTGGTTGGTCAAGTAATTCGAAATATGCTTTCTTAGGATGTCTTCGTTCTGCAGCTCAAATGGTTTCATACGAAGTCTCAATCGGACTTATTTTAATTACTGCTCTTCTTTTTGCAGGTTCATTAAATTTAAGTGAGGTAGTGGAAGGACAACGAGCCGTTTGGTACGTTATTCCCCTGTTCCCTCTTTTTATTTTATTCTTTATCTCTTGTTTAGCAGAAACAAACCGTGCTCCTTTTGATTTACCAGAAGCGGAAGCTGAACTTGTTGCTGGTTATAACGTAGAATACTCATCTATGGCATTTGCTTTATTCTTTTTAGGGGAATATGCAAACATGATCTTGATGTGTACTTTGTGTTCTCTCCTATTCTTAGGTGGCTGGCTTCCTCCATTTAGCTTTTTAAGTTTTATTCCAGGAGGTTTTTGGCTAGGTCTCAAAGTGATTCTCTTACTATTTACTTTTATTTGGGTACGTGCATCTTTTCCACGTTATCGATATGATCAGTTAATGCGTTTAGGATGGAAGGTTTTCTTACCTTTATCACTTGCTTGGGTTATCTTTGTAGCTGGTATGTTAATTAGTTTTGATTGGCTCCCTTAATAGAGAGGAGCTATTCTGTCCCTTTCGTCTAGTGGTTAGGACACTGCTTTTTCAAGGCAGCAACACGAGTTCGATTCTCGTAAGGGATGAATTTCATGGGAGAATAGTTCCAATGGTAGAACATCGGTTTCCAAAACCGCAGGTTAGGGGTTCGAGTCCCTTTTCTCCTGAATCTTTGTTCTTTCTGCGGATAGTGAGACTCGAACTCACATCTTCTGCTTGGAAGGCAGATAATTTAGCCTTTAATCTATACCCGCGAGGCCCATTTGGTGAAATTGGTAAACACGATAGACTTAAAATCTATTCCCTATGGGTTATCGGTTCAAGTCCGATAGTGGGCAAATCTTGAGGAGTTAGTTTAGTGGATAAAATCATGGCCTTCTAAGCCATTGTCGATGGTTCAAATCCATCCCTCCTCGAGTATTTAGCCAGGGTGTGGCGCAGCTTGGAAGCGCGTCTGTTTTGGGTACAGAAGGTCATAGGTTCAAATCCTATCACCTTGATGAAAAAGATTTGGCAATGAGTTTAATTCATTTCCTTCACGTATCATTTCTCCTTTTTCTTTTAGGATTAATGGGAATTTTCTTAAATCGGAAAAATTTAATTCTTGTTCTTATGAGCATCGAGCTAATGCTTTTAGGCATTAACTTAAATTTTTTATCTTTTTCCGTTGCTCTAGATGATTTAAGTGGCCAAGTCTTTGCTCTTCTCGTCCTTACAGTTGCAGCTGCTGAATCTGCAATTGGATTAGCGATTTTAGTAATCTATTATCGACTAAGAGGTACAATTGACATTCAATTCATTCATCTAATGAAAGGATAATGAATGCTTGAACTGAAGATCAAACGACTTCACAAAGTTCAGCACATATTTTTGGGAAAGGTAGGATTCGAACCTACGTAGATATAAATCAACAGATTTACAATCTGCCGCCTTTAACCACTCAGCCACTTTCCCTTTTAATAAAGAAAAAATAAAATATGCCGCAATTAGATCAAGTCACATATTTTTCACAATTTTTTTGGCTTTGTTTCTTCTTCTTCGGTTTTTATGTTTGCATGGTAAAATACTTTTTACCAGCCTTAAGCCGATTAATGAAAGTTCGCCAATCTCAACAGTCTGGAACTCCAGAAGATGCTCTTGTATCTTACGTTGACTTTGGAGCTGATTCACTAAAAACAAGTCGTCAATCTCTTGTTGATTTAGATACAAATTTAAATCAGTGGATTGTTCAGACTCAAGAAAAATTGAATCAAGAAAGCTTTCTTAAGATGAATCAAAAGTTCATGGCGTCTATTCGTACACAGTCTTTTGACACTCACCAGCTATTTGCTCAGGTGAATCTTGTATTTCCACCGGCTGCTTCTCCTATTCAGGGAGCATATCAAGACTTTTTCACAATGAAAGCTTTACAGCAGTTTCACGGAAAGTCAGCGAAGCCCGCAAAAGGTGGATCTCGCAAGGCAAAAAGTACTAAGAAAAGTGCTTAAAATTTGACATTTACCAAAATGTCGAATCTAAAAAAATGAACGAAAAATGGTCCTTAATTTTATTCAACAAAATAAAACAATCTTGCTTGCTGCAGGATTAATGTTTATTGTTGGTAGTTCAAAGAATCTTTTAATCTATAACGAAGAGATTCTGGTAGCTCTTGCATTTGCTTCATTTATGTGGTTTATTGTAACCTATTATGGAAAAAATTTTAGTGAGTCTTTAGACGAACGAAGTTCAAGCATTCAAGCCGAACTTCAGAAAGGTCTAGATTTGCAGGAAGAATGGTTAACTAAAACCTTAGCAACTCATCAGAGTACTCTTCTTGCAGTTGATTTATGTAAATCTCTAAAAGGTTTTGTAGGTCAAGAAGGAGCTCGCTTTCAAGAAACTCGCCAACAGCATTTAACCGCTGCGGTTTATAACCAATTTCATACACAGCTAAAATATCTTAGCCAATCAAATGAAGATTTCCTTCCAGTCTTACAAAAGAATTGGGGACTTGCTCTTCGTGCGAGTGTACAAGAAAAATTTCAATCGTCTGCTTCATCAATTCAAAAAGATTGGGTAAAACAAAGCCTATCTATTTTGAAGAATATGAAAAAAAGCAGCTAATTTATACAAAAACGAATTCTTACATTCGTTCAAATAACAAAGCATTTTAAAATGTCAGGATTTATCGATCGCTGGTTGTATTCTACAAACCACAAAGATATTGGAACCCTTTATCTTATCTTTGGAGCCTTCTCAGGTGTTTTAGGTACCTGTTTTTCTCTCCTAATTAGAATGGAATTAGCTCAACCAGGAAATCAGATCCTAAGCGGAAATAATCAATTATATAATGTGCTAATTACAGCTCACGCATTCTTGATGATTTTCTTTATGGTAATGCCTGCTCTTATCGGCGGTTTCGGAAATTGGTTTGTGCCTATTATGATCGGAGCGCCTGATATGGCCTTCCCTCGTTTAAACAACATTAGTTTCTGGCTTCTTCCGCCTTCTCTTCTTCTTCTTTTAAGCTCAGCGCTTGTCGAAGTTGGAGCAGGAACAGGATGGACAGTTTATCCACCTCTAAGTAGCGTTTTAGCTCACTCAGGAGGTTCTGTCGATTTAGCTATTTTCAGTCTTCACGTTTCGGGAGCTGCAAGTATCTTAGGGGCTATTAACTTTATTACAACCATCGTTAACATGCGAGGACCGGGAATGTCTTTCCACCGTCTTCCTCTTTTCGTTTGGTCTATTTTTATCACCGCAATTCTTCTGCTTTTATCTCTTCCAGTTTTAGCAGGAGCAATTACTATGTTGTTAACAGATCGTAATTTCAACACAACTTTCTTCGATCCAGCTGGGGGTGGAGATCCCATCTTGTTCCAGCATTTATTTTGGTTCTTCGGTCACCCAGAAGTCTATATTTTAATTCTTCCAGGTTTCGGAATTGTTAGCCAAATTGTAAGTACATTCTCACGCAAACCTATCTTCGGTGCAATTGGAATGATCTATGCAATGCTAAGTATTGGAGTACTTGGTTTCATTGTTTGGGCTCACCACATGTACACTGTAGGTTTAGACGTTGATACTCGTGCTTACTTCACTGCTGCTACTATGATCATTGCCGTACCAACAGGTATCAAAGTATTTAGTTGGATTGCAACCATGTGGGGTGGGAGTATTGAATTCAAAACTCCTATGCTATTTGCAGTTGGATTTATTTTCTTATTTACTATCGGTGGATTAACCGGAGTTATTTTAGCAAATTCAGGGTTAGATATTGCTTTCCATGATACCTACTATGTGGTTGCTCACTTCCACTACGTTTTATCAATGGGTGCAGTATTTGCTCTTTTTGCTGGATTCTATTATTGGATTGGTAAAATTACAGGTCTACAATATCCTGAAACTTTAGGTCAAATTCACTTTTGGCTTTTCTTTATTGGCGTGAACTTAACATTCTTCCCTATGCACTTCTTAGGATTAGCAGGTATGCCTCGTCGTATCCCTGATTATCCAGACGCATATGCAGGTTGGAATGCTATAGCAAGCTATGGTTCGTACATCTCTGTATTCGGTGCTGTTTTCTTCTTTTATGTAGTGTATAAAACTCTTACATCAGAAGAAACTTGTGGCGAAAACCCTTGGGCTCGTACAATTGATGAACCAACTTTAAGTGTTGAATGGTTACTTCCATCACCACCAAGTTTTCACACATTTGAAGAAGTACCATCAATTAAACCAAGTTTAGAAGGGCCCCGCAAAATTAGTACTTAATTTTTAAGTACGGCCGGCGGGCCTATGGAGAAATGGCCGAGTGGCTTAAGGCGTTGGTTTGCTAAATCAATTTACAAATCGTTTTGTAACGCAGGTTCGAATCCTGTTTTCTCCGCTTGATTGAACAAGGGAAAATATTTCAATTGTTCATCAACTTTATTTAATCACATGTATTTAAAAATAATACACAACACAAAAAGACTAATAAACGGATGAGTCAAAAAGAACTACAACACTTTACGTTAAACTTTGGACCTCAACATCCCGCCGCTCACGGTGTTTTACGATTAGTTTTAGAAATGAACGGAGAAGTCGTTGAACGAGCTGATCCTCACATTGGTCTTCTACATCGAGGTACCGAGAAGTTAATCGAATATAAGACATATATTCAAGCTATGCCTTATTTTGATCGTCTTGATTACGTTTCAATGATGTGCCAAGAACACGCATATGTTTTAGCCATCGAGAAACTTTTAAGATGTGAGGTTCCTAAGCGCGCTCAATACATCCGAGTTCTCTTTTCTGAATTAACTCGTATTATGAACCATCTTTTAGCTCTTACAACCCATGCTATGGATGTTGGAGCTCTAACTCCTTTCCTTTGGGCGTTTGAAGAAAGAGAAAGACTCTTTGAATTTTATGAAAGAGTATCTGGAGCTCGTATGCATGCAGCTTATTTCCGTCCAGGTGGAGTTGCTCAAGACCTACCTGTTGGCTTATGTGACGATATTTACTTGTTTGCAGAACATTTTGCAGCCCGTATCGATGAAATGGAAGAACTTCTAACATCAAATCGAATTTGGAAGCAACGTTTAGTAAACATTGGAATCGTTACAAAACAAGAAGCCTTAGATTGGGGATTCACTGGTGTTATGCTGAGAGGATCAGGAGTAGCTTGGGATTTACGAAAAGCTCAACCTTACGAAGTTTATGACGAACTTGAATTCGATATTCCAGTCGGAACTCGTGGAGATTGTTACGATCGTTATCTTATTCGAGTTGAGGAGATGCGTCAAAGTTTACGAATCATTTCTCAATGCTTAAATGTAATCCCTGAAGGACCTGTTCAATCAGACGATTACAAAATCAGTCCTCCTTCAAGAAGCGAAATGAAAGAAACAATGGAAGGTTTAATTCATCACTTTAAACTTTACACTGAAGGATTTCATGTACCTGCTGGTGAAACATACACAAGTATCGAAGCTCCTAAGGGCGAATTTGGCGTCTATTTAGTAAGTGATGGGTCGAATCGTCCATATCGTTGCAAAATTCGTGCGCCTGGTTTTTTCCACTTACAAGGTCTTGATTTCATGAGTCGTCATCACATGCTTGCAGACGTTGTGACAATTATCGGAACTCAAGATATCGTTTTTGGAGAAGTTGATCGCTAGTCGATTTTAATTAAGGTGACGATTTTCGTCATCGAGGGGATATAATTCAGTGGTAGAATGCCTATTTTGCATGTAGGAAGTCATCGGTTCGACTCCGATTATCTCCATTATGAAAAAATATATGAAAATATGAAAGTACGTGTGTATTTTCAAACGACCAATCCATCTTGGTTTAAGAAAGAAATTCAAGAAGTTTTCCATCAACATCCTTCTCATAAATGGGTACATTTTCCCACTCAAAAGAAGCGTTATACAGTTCTTCGTTCTCCTCACGTGAACAAGAAATCAAGACAGCAATTTGAGTTTCGAATTCTTAAGAAAGGTCTTCTTTTCAATGATCTTTCAAAACAAGATTATCAACGTTTGATAAAAACATTAAAAACTTTTCACGGCGTTCAAATTCGAGTTGATACAGTTTGGCGCAATTCTTTTGAATTTGTACAAAATTAAGACAAAATAAAATATTCTTTATTTTACTTGTCTATTTGGAGTGTAGCCAAGTGGTAAGGCATTGGTTTTTGGTACCGAGATTCGAAGGTTCGAGCCCTTCCACTCCAGCTTTGGGTGAAGAAATCCAAGAACAAGATTGGAAGAAAGGTGTGCTCCCTAAATAGGAGGATACCTCTTTCAAAAAGATAAATGCGGATAGATGTCTGAGTTGGTTTAAGGTATCAGCCTTGAAAGCTGAAGGATCTAAACAATCCCGGGGGTTCAAATCCCTCTCTATCCGATAAGTCTTTAATAAAATGAATATCCGAACCCATTCCGAACTCGATTCATGAAAAATTTTATTAACCTGATGTACTGCTTGATGCGGGAGACAAGGAATGACAATGAGAAAAACTTTTAAACAATTTCGGGTTTGATCCTGGCCCAGAATGAATGCTAGCGGTAAGCTTTATACATGCAAGTCGAACGCACGAATTTTCGTGAGTGGCGAACGGGTGAGTAACACGTAAGAATCTACCTAGCAGGTTGATTGAAATAATCAGATATCCAAAGGCCAAGGCCCTTGCTAGATGAGCTTGCGCAAGATTAGGTAGTTGGTGTGATAAAAGCGCACCAAGCCAAAGATCTTTAGCTGATTTGAGAGAATGATCAGCCACATTGGAACTGAGACACGGTCCAAACTCAATTGATGAGGCAGCAGTAGGGAATCTTGGACAATGGGCGAAAGCCTGATCCAGCTAAATCGCGTGAGTGATGAAGGTCATTTAGATCGTAAAGCTCTTTAATTGAAGATAGATTATGTCGTACTTCAATCAAAAAGTCTCGGCAAATTTCGTGCCAGCAGCCGCGGTAATACGGGAGAGACGAGTGTTATTCGGAATAACTGGGCGTAAAGAGTTCGTAGGCGGAACAGAGATTTTAAAGCGCAATCCCAAAGAAAACCTTTGGAAATTCTTTGAAAAACTCGGTTCTTGAGTGAGAAAGAGGAAAGTGGAATGTCCTATGTAGAGATAAAATTCGTTGAGATAGGATGGAAGGCCAAAGGCGAAGGCAACTTTCTGGGTCTCAACTGACGCTGAGGAACGAAAGCGTGGGGAGCAACAGGGATTAGATACCCCTTCTAGTCCACGCCGTAAACGATGAGTGTTCGCTTTGGGTCTAAGAAATCGATCCGAGGCTTAGCTAACGCGTTAAACATTCCGCCTGGGGAGTACGGTCGCAAGGCTGAAACTCAAAGGAATTGACGGGGGCTCGCACAAGTGGTGGATCATCTTGTTTAATTCGACACTACGCGCAGAACCTTACCAACCCTTGACATTATTCGTTTGATTTCCTTAAGAGGGAAATTTAGAAGAGAATAACAGGTGCTGCATGGCTGTCGGCAGTTCGTGCTGTGAAGCGTCTGGTTAAGTCCTAAAACGAACGCAACCCCTATGAGTTTTTTCATTTGACAAACTCAAACCGCTAGTGATAAGCTGGAGGAAGGAAGGGATGACGTCAAGTCCTCATGGCCCTCATGGGTTGGGCTACAAAGGTGATACAATGGCAATTACAGAAGGATGCAATGATGCAAGTCGGAGCAAATCCTTAAAAATTGTCTTAGTCCGGATTGGTCTCTGCAACTCGAGACCATGAAGCTGGAATCACAAGTAATCGTGGATCAGCATGCCACGGTGAAACTGTTCTCGAGCCTTGTACACACCGCCCGTCACACCGAGGAAGTTAGATTAATCTGAAAAAGGAATTCTCTCACTGACTTTTAAAGATTTATCTTGTACAAGATTGTCTTAGAAATGCTTTGTTAGGATTGTTTTGTCGATTCATTAGATAACTTTGGTGAAGTCGTAACAAGGTAGCCGTAGAGGAATCTGCGGCTGGATTGACTCCTTTTTTCTTTTTTTGATAAAAAAAATACTTTTAAAAATGTTAAGTCCAAAACGTACGAAATTTCGAAAATTTCAACGAAAATCACATGCTCAAAAAGCCATTTGTGTCTCAAAGAAAGATCTTATCTTTGGCACTTCAGGTCTGAAGGCTTTACAATTTGGACGAATACCTGCTCGCTGTTTAGAAGCTGCACGACGTGTAATGATTCGTCATTTCAAAAGAAATGCACGAATTTGGCTTCGTGTATTTCCTCATCTTGGTGTATCAACTAAGCCGGCAGAAGTTCGTATGGGGAAGGGTAAAGGACCACATGCGTATTGGGCTGCCTGCGTCCGACCTGGCCAAGTAATCTTCGAATTTGGGGGAATAGATCCCCAAATTGCCAAAGAAGCTGCTCGATTAGGAGGCACAAAATTGCCTGTCAAAACACAATTTATTCTTGAAAAATGATGCAATCTGGTACTTATTTTAAAGTCGGTGACAATTCAGGGGCCAAACTTGTTCAATGCATTCAGTTCACAAAACGCCAAATGCGAATTGGTGATATGATTACTGTAGCCGTAAAGCAGGCTCTTCCTGCGGATAGAGGTCGAGTAGCTAAATCAAAAGTATACAAAGCTATTATTTGTGAACTTAAATTAAAAACAGGTCGAGTGACCGGAATTCATCGACGTTTCGATCAGAATACTGTTGTTCTTGTAAATGGTCAAGGTGACCCTTTGGGAACACGTGTCTTCTGCTTGGGATCCTTTGAACTTCGTGCAGCTGGTCGAACTAAAATTGCTTCGTTGGCTCCTATGATTTTTTAACAAAAATTTTCACAACTTAAATGAACTATTTAAAATCAATGACTATCATGCGGGGCGTACGTAAAAGCGTACCTCGTATGGAAAAGGTCACTCTTGTTGCCCAAGCTCTTGAATTAGAGGCTGTTATGAAACAGTTTATAGGGTTTCATTTAATTACAAAGCAAGCCCCTCAAATTATTTATGCTAATCAAGCTGTCGATCAATTTCAAATCAAGAAGAATCAACCTCTTGGGGCGAAAGTTACTTTGCGGGGACAAATCATGGAAGATTTCCTTCATACATTAGTTTATGTTGCCCTTCCGAAAGCATCAGATTTTTCACCTTTTAGTACAAAAAATATGGATAAACAGGGAAATATAACATTTCATGTTTCTTCTTTTCTTCTTTGGCCCGAATGTGAACCTTTTTACGAGGTCTTTCGTAAAGTTGGTGGTTTTCATATTTCTCTTGTTACTTCGACCTCAAGTCAATCGGAAAGTTTAATTGTATATAATCAATTTGATCTCCCGATGATTGGTGACGATCTTATAGTAAAGGAAAAATCTTCTTCATGAAAAATAATAAAATTCAAAAAGACAATCGCATTCGTCAACTTGTGAAAAAATATGAGGTTCGCAGAAGAGTATTGAAGGCACTTATACAGGATTTAAGTCTACCTGTTGAAACAAGAGCACGATTTGCTGCGGAATTACATCGATTACCACGAAATGCCTCAAAAACACGTGTAGTTAATCGTTGCATTTTAACGGGCCGAGGTCATAGTGTTTATCGATTCTGTCGAATATCCAGAATCGCCTTGCGTGATTTGGCTTCAAAAGGATTGATTCCTGGTCTTTCAAAAGCGTCTTGGTAATGTATCTCCTTTCTAATCTCTTTTCAAAGTTGCAAACTGCACAACGTCTTCAAAAAACAGATGTTAAAGTTCCCTGGTCAACAGCAACTTTACGTTTCATTAAACTTCTAAAACGTCAACATTTAATTCGCCAGTATTATGTCCAGGACGATAAAAATATAGCGATTGAATGCTATCCAAATACTTTGACCCAAATTCGACAAATTTCAAAATCGAAGAAAAGAATTTATATTCCAGCTAAAAGAATAGGAACTCTAGGTCAAAAAGGACACATTATCGTTTTATCTACTTCGTATGGTTTACTAACGGCTCAGGAAGCCAGAATCTTAAATGTTGGAGGTGAAATCCTTTGTGAAATCTATTAAATATGACACGATCTTTATGGAAAGGGCCATTTTTAGATTCAGGTCTTATCCGTACCATCCTGCGAACTGATCCGAAAGGCAAAGTTCCTAAGATTTATTCACGGAGATCTGTTATTCTTCCTCAATTTGTTGGAATGGAAGTTGAAATCTATAATGGCCGAAGTTTTCAATCTGTTCTAATTACAGAAAAAATGATTGGGCATACTTTTGGAGAGTTTGCACTCACCCGAAAACCTTTCGTTCCTAAAAAGAAATAAAAATGAGCCGAAAAACAAATCCAATTAGTAATCGACTTCAAGGAAATAGACAATTTGATTCACAATGGTGGTCATCTCACTTCTATGCTGATCTCTTTGCTAGAGACTATATGAGTCGATTTTATTTGAATAAAATATTTGGTGAAACTTCGATTTCCTTAGCACGAATTGGGTCTACTGGGAATCCAAGTCATCAACAACTGCTTCTTTATCTTACAAAACCATTCACCCCACAAAAGAGAGGCTCATCGAAAAATGATCTTGAATCTGTTTTTCAACCTCCTTGGAACCCAAAAGATGAATGGTCAAACAAAGAAAAGAAACTTCGTTGGTGTGCCCTTCTTTTCGCTTGTACACAAATGTCTCCAACTAAACATAAGACATTTTATCGTAAGAACTTAGATCAAACGATGCGTACAAAGCCAACCTCACATCAATTACAAAAATGTGAAAATACTCTTCAATTGGCTCTTGGCAGTCCTTATCAAATTCGTGCTTATGAAATTCCTTCAATTTATTGGAGTGCAGAATCGTTAGCTCAATGGATCCAAGTGCAATTGCAAAAAAGAGTTGCTTTTCGAAGCTTATTTCGACATATTCAAAAAGAATCTGATACCCTTATTCATCGCGGAATGATTCAAGGTATTCGCTTGACCCTTTCAGGGCGATTAGGCGGAGCAGAGCTTGCTCAGCAAGAATCACGTTTATTCGGACAAACATCCTTAAATGTTTTTGCTGCTCGTATTGATTTTGCATCACGACCTGCGATTACCCAACATGGACTAATTGGTATCAAAGTTTGGATATCATTTTAGCGAACAAAATGATTACTCTTCATATTCCTTCAAGCGTACAAATTCACTTTTTTCAACAACAGGGAAAGCACTTTCTACAAATTGCTGGTCCCGAAGGGTTAATTAAGTGGAATATTAGCAAGTTTAAACAACTTCTTCTTCGCACCAAATCTTCAACCATTGAAATTTGTTCTTTTTTTGATGTTCGTTCAGCACAAAACGAAGCGAAAGCTTTTAGTAGCAAATTGCAAGGTCTAATTGAAGGCGTACAACGCCCTTACAATGTTTCATTGCAGCTTCGGGGATTAGGGTATCGCTGGACTCTTGAAGATCATACTTTAGTTCTTCAAATTCATGCGAGTCACCCTGTTTATTTCAAACTTCCATTAGAAATTCAGTGTCAAATCTTAAACCCAACCGAATTAACCCTTTGGTGTGTTGACCCAAATCAATTAGGCCAAATGGCACAAAAGATTTGTGCGCTTCATCCAAAAGATCCTTATAAAGGAAAAGGCATTTGGCGTTTAGGAGAAGAGACCACTCTAAAAGAAAAAAAACGTAAATCCTAAAGAAAAACTTATTTGTCGATCGATTCGAAAAAAAGACTAAGTCTTATGTTAGAAGGTGCTAAATTAATTGGTGCTGGCTGTGCAACTATCGCATTAGCTGGAGCAGGAGCAGGAATTGGAATCGTTTTTGGTTCTTTAATTAACTCTGTTGCTCGTAACCCTTCATTAACCAAGCAACTATTCGGTTATGCAATTCTAGGATTCGCATTAACTGAAGCGATTGCATTATTTGCGTTAATGATGTCATTCCTAATCTTATTCGTGTTCTAATTCAATGAATTAGTAAATACACTTATTCGATACATATTACTTTTTTTCACTATTTTGTTGATCAAAAAAAGTCTACAGACTTTTCGGGGATGATTTCCCCGTTGCGGATATGGCGAAATTGGTAGACGTACTAGTTTTAGGCACTAGCGAAGAGATTCATGGGGGTTCGAGTCCCTCTATCCGCATCCACAATATTTTCTTAATATCAAATACTCTAACACTATGTAGTTCGACATATATATCACCTAACAATAAACAAAAGTTGGATGGATATATGTTTTGATTTAAAAAAAGAACAATTTTTATTATGGAACAAATTCAATATATAGATTCCAAGTTTAAATTTAAGGTCCGCATAGGCACACTTTTGGACCAAGAACACCCAAGCGTATATACATATACGTTCGGCGTCCGTGATTTAGAAGAAGTGCTTCGCGACCCTAACAACGATACGGGATTTATTCCTATTTTAGAATCGAAAAGAACAATACAAAACGTAGAAAAGACTAAAGATTTTACCCAAAATAGAATCTTTGCTCTTTGTTTTCCTCAAGAAAGAAATCGCGAAGAAGTTATTAAGATACTTCAAGATTATGGGTTTAACGTAAACTTGGTATATCGAAATAAAAATCCTTTTCCTCGTCGACTGACTAAAGAACCTGGATTTACCGTTGTACTTTGTTTTGATAGAGAAATAGACGATGCCAGGGTTCGTGATTACCTTCTAAAAGGTCTCCGCAGACTAACCAATAGCATCACTTTTGATTTTAGGGGGAGTAAGTCTTTAGACGATGAGGCATCTGTAGCAAGAATTTTTGAATCAAATACAGAATTTGTTATTTCACCGTCAGAAGACTTGAATGTATGGACAGACAAAATAGTAAGCATTCACTCTTTATTATTGGATTATGCTCCAAATACCGAGATACCTTATTTGACAGGTATTTTAAAGGAATGGGGTGATATTGACTCATCTATAAAACTTGAAAAAGTCGAACGAAAACGAAGATTTAAGTGGTCTAGAGTACAAGAAAAGTCGAAAATTATCGATAATTTTTGTAAAGGATTAGAGCCTTTAAATAAGAAACAACTTTTTGCACTTATTGTGAATGCCAAAGACGTTTCTCCAGGTTTATCGCAAGTGAAAAAATTCATGGAGTTGTTCGATGATTCTACCTATACATCAAAAGATTATAACTTAATAAAGAGTGTTAGAGAATTCAAGGCTATTTATAGTATTCTTCAACACGCCCCCTTAAGAGATATAGATCCTAAATTTGATAACAGTGGTTATTCATTAATGACCGCTGGTGCAAAATTACGGGACATTATCGTTTCTCTTAAACCTTGTCATCACTACACAACACTTGAAAGAGCAGCTGAAGATATTCAATCTTGGCTAATTGAAAGTGATGTGAACGAAAAGGACTCACTGCATTTACTAAAAGCAGCCACTGGAGTTGGAAAAACTCAGATTCTTATTAATCTGATTGCTAAGAAACAACTTACTGACTGTATTCTAGCCTTTTCTACCCGAGCCCTTATGAATGAAGTAGCCGATCGTCTACGAGAAGAAGGATTTAAAGATTTTATAATAACTCCTGAAATTCCCGAGTTTTCTAATTCAGAATGGAATGAAAAAGTCAAATCTTTTTACTTTCTTAGACATTTTGATTACTTAAGTAGCTTGTTACACCAAATTATGGAATCCGGTGACGAAGAAGATAGCAAAAAAGCAAGAAGATTCTATGATGATCAAAGACTTTCTTCTACTACAAATCGAATTGTCTTAACTACACATATCAGCATGCTAAACGCTTTTATGGGAAAACGGCAATTCAAGCATAAACGTGTTATATTTGATGAAGATATTTGTCAGAAGCTCATCCCTATTTCATTTTTTGGGAATAATGAAATAGATTTTTTAATTAACGAAATAGATCGTTATTTCACGGAAGATGAAAAAGACCTTTTTACCCAAGTACTAGATTTTCTGTACACGAGTACTCCAATTAAAGTGGTCAAAGTTTCAGAAGAAGATAGGATCAAAATTGAGAAATTTGCTGAAATTTTGAAAGAAAAGAAGCAAATTAAATTTGCTCCAAGGTTCATGGATGTTCTTCAATCAGATTATTTCAAAATATATAACGATCCTATCCGATCTAGCCAATCTGGATTCTACGGAATTAAAAAGATTGAAATTCCAAGTTACTACAATGTTCAAATAATGAGTGCCACTCTTGATCCTTGGTTTTACGAAAAGATGTTTCCTTTTCCTGAGAAGACAATTTATTACAAAGAAGTCGGAACTGTCCCAAACAAGAGCGTCGTGATTCAGTATACAGGAAAAGCATATACCCGAAAACAGGTTTTTTCAAATAGAGAGATACCTTTAATCGGTCCTAAAACAATCATTTTAAGTTATAAAGGTTTTAGAGAAGCTTACCCACACTTAAATGTTCATGATAAACTGCATTTTGGTAATCTAGAAGGATTAAATCCTTGGCAAAATCAACCAAAAGATAAAATTCTTTCCATTGCTGTTGTAGGAACTCCGGTTGAAAGACTTATTAACGTTGAATTATATGCCAATATTTTAAATTTAGATTACAAATCAAGATTAGGGAAGCCACAGAAGAAGTATCAAGAAGAAATAACACTTGAATTTACAGATAGAACTGTTATTTTTCCCTTTTATACATATGAAAATAAGAACCTTGTTGAAATAGAAGTTCGAATGGCGAGCCAACAACTGGAACAAGCCATTGGAAGAGCAAGGACAACTCGAATTGCAAACAAGGTCGTATGTTTTAGCCGCATTCCTACTCGAGGAATTGTAGACAAGTCCTATGAGTATAGCTCATTTAACCCTTACGAACACGATTTAGACTAGTTCGACATTATTTACGATATTTTTCATCCCTTTTGGACTAGTTTAGACTAGTTCGACGTTATTTACGATATTTTTACCTTCTTTTAGGAATATTTCATCATTTTCTCGTTATTTTACCGTCATTTCCCGGTCATTTTCTCATAAGAAAATTACCACTTAAAGAATTAAGGTTATATAACATTTTTACAACGATGATGTTGTCCACAATTACCCGACTCCTAAACAAGTACTTTTCGACAGAAATGTGCTTGGAAGGTTAGAGTAGGGTATATTGATAATTTGATTTCACATGTTTTCATAACATTTATCGTGGATGAGAGGTTATTACTATTAAGTTTGTATCTATCCGACATTATTTATAACATTATTTTAGCATAAATGGTGTGGCCCTATGATAACCTCGATAGTAAGTTATATAACACGACGTAGGTAATCCGATTTGAAAAAATCTTTTTTCTTTCTTTTTACACGAGGAATTTATTCCGTTTCTATGTTTTTTCGATGAGATATTGATTGGTTACGGAGTGACAAGGTAAGGTTACTATAGCACTAGGATAGGTTTAAAGAGATAGTAATAGGTAAGACTTACCTACGAAGGTCTTACTTCGGGGCGTCCCCCGATTAGAGGGAGTAGACCTTTTGTTTTACCTTTGTTGAGTCTTAAATTTAAAATTTATACGGAAATTTATCATTATGGTAGAATTCTTCTTCTTTTACCTTCTATTTTGAAAGGACATACCCCCTAAATAGGAGAGGGTGCGTAGCTCAGTCGGTAGAGCATCGGGCTTTTAACTCGGTGGCCGTAGGTTCGAGTCCTATCGCACCTAATCGCGGAATAGAGGAATTGGTGAACTCATTAGGCTCATAACCTAAAGATTGTAGGTTCAAGTCCTACTTCCGCTCTATTTTCTTGGTCCAGGAAAAAACAAAGGTTTCAAGAGTATGTCCCTTCTATCTTTACACTTGAAAGAGGTACGCCTAAGAACCTTCTTTTTAGGTCTTAGCTTTGTGAGTTGTTTGGGTATCTCATTTTGTGATTCCCCAAGTGTACTATTTGTGTTTGTCAAGCCTTTATGGATCACTGCAACCATATCATTTATGTATACTCATGCGCTTGAAGGCTTTCAGGCATCGTTTTTAGCCCATGTCCTTATTAGTTTCATGTTCTTTCTCCCTTTTGGGGTCTACCAAGTCTGGGCTTTTTTCAGTCCAAGTTTGTACATTTATGAGAAAAGACGTTTGACTTTGTTATGTTTAAGTTGTTTTCTTTTCATCCTTGGAGTTGGAACTCTCTTTTATCGAGTTCTTCTTCCCCTTGGGTGTCAGTTCTTTTTAAGCTTTCAAAATGAAATGGTGGTGATGCAGCCAAAAATTCTAGATTATCTAACCTTTCTTATGAATTTTTGGATGGTTGTCCTAGTTGTTTGTGTTTTGCCTTTTGTATTCTTCGGGTTGGCGACTTTCTTTCGTTTCACTCCTGTTCAAATTCAAAGTCAAAGACCTTGGGTTGTCATTGGTTGTTTATTGATGGCCGGTCTTGTCACTCCGCCAGATTTGGTAAGTCAAAGCGTATGTGCTTTTTTGTTCCTATTGGGATTTGAGGCCTTTCTTTTCTGCTTCTGGACAGCTTATTGTGCCCAATCCTCTCCTTCGGATCAAATAAATTAAAAAACAAAAAAAATCAATGGAAGAAATTCTAGGTACCCAGGCGCCCTTAGGCGGCCAAAGGGTTCATCCTAAGCAAGCTCATGCAGTGCTTGGTCAACGCCACTCTCTTTGGGTTCATGATGGTGAGCAAATTCGTTCAAGTTTATTGCGAACTTTATTCTTTCTTCAAGAAGTTGCTCAAAGAGATGGTACTGTTCTTTTTATTAACCGAAATCCTTTGTATGAGCCACTGGTTCGTGAAGTAGCTTCTATGTGTCGCCAACCCCACGTTCAAACAAAGTGGACAGCAGGTTTATTATCCAATTGGGATCAAACCCAACGTCAACTTGACCATTACGCTTCGTTTACAAACCGATATGGTGATTGGTTAGATCAAAATGACAAATCATTTCCAATGTATCTTCGAATGCAGAAACGTTTTGATGGTCTTAAGTCCCTTCGTAGTTTGCCGGATGCGTGTATATTTCTAAGTTTAGCTGACAATCAAGCCGCTTTTCGAGAGGCATGTCAATTAAATATTCCAACGATTGGCTTTTTAAATACAGACATGAATCCAACAAAGGTAGATTATCCTATTTATGGGCAAACCCAATCTCTTCAATGGATGCATTATGTGTTAGAGTCATTTGCCCTGTGCTTTCTCAAATATCCCCCGAGTGAAAGGGGATAAGTTCGCCTGCCTCTACCTATTTCATGAAATAAATTCATTGAAAAGGAAGAAAATGGATTAGGCTTAACAGGACTCGAACCTGTATTGGAACCGTTATGAGCGGTTGGTTTTCACCGATTAAACTATAAGCCCTTTCCAAGCTGCATCAAAATCAAAGGGAGCAGGTAATTCAATAGATTGAGGTCGCCATAAGTAAATAACTCGTGAAGCGCCAAAGTCAACTTCTAAATGCTGAGCTCTTTTTCCAAAGAAAGGCCACGCATGGGGTCTCTCTGCGGTAATCGTTAAAAGATCTCCGGGTCTTAGAATTGTTCCAGGACCTTGTAAGTCTCGATGATTGAGTTGGACATGTCCATGAGCAATCAATTGTTGAGCGCTCCAAAGAGATGGAACAAAACAACTTCGAAAGAGAACAACATCGGCTCGACTTTCCAAATAAGATAAAAGATTAGGTTTGCCTTGTTGATGGGCAATGTATCTCAAGGATTTTGTTTGAATCCCCCCGTACAAAGCTTTTAAGATTCTTAGATGTCGAACTCCTAGAGCGTATTCGGACTCATTTTCTCGTCCTTTGCCTCCTCGTTGAAGACTTAGAAGATCTTGAGCTAGCTTAGGTGAAATTGTATGTTTTGGCACGAGTACGGACTTCGCTTTGCGAAAAGATTGAAAACGTGGTTGCCGTCTCATGAGAAAAATTCTTTCTTGTAAAATGTCCAAGAGTGGATTTGAACCACCGACACAAAGATTTTCAGTCTTTTGCTCTACCCCTGAGCTACCCGGACAGCCTCCTGGGAAAAGGAGGAATTAACGTGTTTGATACCAAACCTGAGCGGAGCGACTCTTTTCAATTTTCTTCTGAAGTTGAAGAAGACCGTAAAGAAGGGCTTCGGCTGTTGGAGGGCATCCTGGCACGTAGATATCAACTGGAACGATTCGGTCACATCCTCGAACAACAGAGTATGAGTAATGATAATATCCGCCTCCATTAGCGCAACTCCCCATGGAGATGACCCAACGAGGTTCAGGCATTTGATCATACACTTTGCGTAAGGCTGGAGCCATTTTGTTGGTTAAAGTACCTGCAACGATCATAACGTCGGATTGACGTGGACTTGGTCGAAAAATAATCCCAAATCGATCTAGATCGTATCGTGCAGCTCCTGCGTGCATCATTTCGACCGCACAGCAAGCAAGCCCAAAAGTCATTGGCCACATTGAACCTTTTCGGGCCCAATGGACTAAATCGTCTAGTTTTGAAATTACATAATCAAGTTTTGTGGACATAGTCAATTTCTTTTGATTTTTCATTGACAAGGGCGAATAACGAGAATCGAACTCGTATTCTCAGGATCACAACCTGATACTTTGACCATTAAGTTATATTCACCATCGAACGTCTCTCTATTAAGGGAGTCATACCTCTTAGATCGGTATCTTTTTTCACGGTTAGGTCGTATAATGGCTAATACCTCAGATTGCAAATCTCAGAATGTGGGTTCGAATCCCACCCTAACCTTTCAGGATCCAAAGATCTCTTGTACAAAAAAAAACAGAAAATGGTTTATTTATTAAATGTTTATCTTCCGGAATCGCAAACAGTGATGCAAGCGATTCAACAATTCCAAGGAATTGGCCCTAATGTAGCTTTACAAATTTGCAGTGAGTGCGGGTTGAGTGGTGATGTGAAGGTGAGTGATCTAGAAAGCGGAGATGTGGAAAATTTAGCAAAACAAATTGAAAATTTCCCTTTCATTGAAACCAATTTGAAAAGAAAAATTCGAGAACGTATTGAACGTCTTATTCAAATTAAGTCATATCGCGGCCGTCGTCACTTGGCGCAGTTACCATCTCGAGGCCAACGTACGCATAAAAATGCACAAACTCGAAAGCGTGTGCGCCATTTTTAAAGGACATGCTCCCTGAATAGAGAAAGGTTGGCCTTTAAGCGGAATAGTTCAGTAGGTTAGAACGACAGAATCATAATCTGTATGTCGGGGGTTCAAGTCCCTCTTCCGTTA